GGGTACATTACCCCAAAATGTTCCATCTTCATAGAAAAGTGGATTCGTTCCACAAAGGTTCCAGAAGATGTTAATGGTAAGCAAGAAGATTGTTTACGAAGAAACAACAAGAAAAATTCATATTCTGATACATAAGAGTTATATAAGAATCGAAATAGTCTTTTATTTTCTTTTTTCAAAAGAAAAATGGATTTCATTGAAGTAATAAGACTATTCCAATTCGAATAGTAGTTGAGAAAGAATCGAAATAAATGCAAAGATGGAACATCTTGGATCCGGTATTGAAGGAGTTGAACCAAAATTTCCAAATGGATAGGATAGGGTATTTCTATATGTGATAGATAATGTAAATGCAAAAATTTGTCTTCTAAAAAGGGAAATATTGAATGAATAGATCGTAAATTCTGAAACTTTGGTGTTTCTTTTTCTTTCGGACAAGATAATTCTCGTAGCGAGAATGGGATTTCTACAACGATCGCAAACCCCTCAGATAGAATCTGAGAATAAAACTCAGAATAAAAAAAATTGTTGTAATCCAACAATCGATCTTGGTTAGGATGATTAACCGAGTTAATCCAAAAATTCTGCTGATACATTCGAATAATTAAACGTTTCACAAGTAGTGAACTAAATTTCTTGTTATTACAACTAAAAATTTCCACAGGTTCGGAATCATTTAATCCATAATCATGGGCAAATGCATAAATATACTCCTGAAAGAGAAGTGGGTAGACGAAGTATTGTTGACGAGATTTCTGTTTTTCTGAATACCCTTCGAATTTTTCCATTTGTATTTCTACTTGAATCAGAAAGAGGAAGCATTTCTCGGTTTATCAAATGATGATACATAGTGCAATATGGTCAGAACAGGGTGTTGCATTTTTTAATACAAACCCTGGAAAGAAAGGGAGTCTAATCCACAGATCTTTTCCTTTTCTATCCAATTAGTTTATGTTTGTTCTAATTACAAAAGAGAACAAATCTTTTATTTTTGCAGGCCAATTGCTCTTTTGACTTTGGAATACAGTCTCTTTATCAATATAAAGCTTCTTTTACACATTCAATCCATAACATCCCTTTTCAATCCATAATCAAGAATAATTAGGATTTCTAAAAAAAAAGAAAAAATAAAGGGTCCGCTCATAGGAAAACCCAACCTTTCCCCGCATCAGGCACTAATCCATTTTTAACGTCTAATTAGATCGGGGAATCATTTCAATTAAGAAGTTAAGCTCGTTGCTTTTAATTTTACCAGAATTGGAGCCAGACTCTATCCATTTATTCACTAGACCCAGAAAATCGGAATTTTTTTATTCCATTCCTAAAATTAAAAATAAGAATTTGATTTTATTACGACATGCTATTTTTTCCATTCATTACCCTTAAGGATCAGTCGTGGTCTTCTAGACTCTACCAAGAGTCTGAACGAATTTGTTGCTTCATCCAAATGTGTAAAAGATCATAGTCGCACTTAAAAGCCGAGTACTCTACCATTGAGTTAGCAACCCAGATAAAATAGGATCTTAGATACGATCGAAACCCAAAAATCAATGGAATTACACCGCACGCTCCTGTCAAAACATTGAACTAGCAAGACATCAAAAGAAAGATTTTATCCCCCATTAAAAACACTCAAATGCCAAAATGAACAGGTCCGGTTAAATTTCACTAAGGTTAAAAAAAGAGCGACTCCAATCACGATGGCAAAATTGTCATTTTTTTAGCAATTTCTATTTAAAGAAATAAAAAAATCTTGTATGAGAGTACATGCAAGAGGGATAACCCTATCATTTGAGCGAAGTGTAGGCAGAAAAACCTAATATGGAGTGAGGATAAAGAGACCTATCTATCTACAAATTCTATTTGTTCAATAGACCTTTGTCAATGGAAATACAATGGTAAGAAAACAAATTAGATATAAAAAGTAAATAAAATAAGGGCTTATGTTGGATTGGCACGACATAAATCCAGTCAAAAATAGGACTAAGAAAGAGGCAAATAGTGTCTAAATAATTAGACAACGAGGGATACTAGTGATCCCTCTCCTACTTTTTTATTCATTTAGTTCTTCAATTAACTAAAAGTTCCTTTTTTTTTCTTTAAAGAATTCTGCCTTCCTTAAAATATCATAAACAGTTCTTGTAGGTTGAGCACCCTTTTCAAGGAAATAGAGAATAGCTGGAACATTTAAACAAGTTTGATTCTTTATCGGATCATAAAAACCTACTTTTCGAAGATCTCTTCCTTCTCTTCGAGATCGAACATCAATTGCAACGATTCGATAGACAGCTTATTGGGATAGATGTAGCTAAACAATGCCCCCCCTAGAAACGTATAGGAGGTTTTCTCCTCATACGGCTCGAGAAAATGATTCGAATTTCTGTCTATAATACAAGTAGATAGAAATTCGACTATGACTTGCATTAATTTCCTTACAGAAAAAACAAATTTCATTTATACTCATGACTCAAGTTGGCTAATTTTGACTGACAGACTTAAAAGGAAAAATCCTTCGAAATTTTTTGAGTCGTCTCTAAACTCTTTTCTTTGTCTCATCTCGAACGAATTTCGTTTTATTCCTTATTCTGATCCAATTCAATTGTTGAGACAATTTTATTGTTGAGACAGTTGAAAATCGCGTTTACTTGTTCCGGAATTCTTTATCTTTGATTTGTGAAATCCTTGGGTTTAGACATTACTTCGGGAATTCCTATTCTTTTTTCTTTCAAAAGAGTAGCAACATACCCTTTTTTTCTTATTTCCTTCGATAAAGCATTTCCCTCTTCTATAGAAATCGAATATGAGCGATTGATTTTGATAGACTTTTAATTGAAAGAGTTTTTCCAATCTTCCAAAATTGGACTTTCTTCTTATTTTAACCTTTCGACTTCTCTATTAAGGATAGACTGACAAAGTTGGCCTAATTTATTAGTTTTCACTAACCCTAGATTCTTTCCCTTGATAAAAAATCAATTCTGTCCTCTCGAGCTCCATCGTGTACTATTTACTTACAAATAACCCAGCGCAAATTTGGTTCGGAACGAATAGAACAGACTATGTCGAGCCAAGAGCATTTTCATTACTATGAAAAATGATGGATAGTAAAATCCACAATCGATCATGTCCTTCAAGTCGCACGTTGCTTTCTACCACATCGTTTTAAACGAAGTTTCACCATAACAAACATTCCTCAAATTTCATTGCAAAGTGGTATAGGGAATTGATCCAATATGGATGGGATCATGAATAGTCATTGGTTTAGTTTAGTTTTTTGTATACTAATTCAAACTTGCTATCTATGGAAAAATATGGATAAAAGAAATAAGTATTTATCGGGGAAGACTCCGCAAAGATCCAATTTATTTAAACCCATATTCTATCATATGAAGAAACATAGTTCGAAAAAGACGAATAAACAAGTTTGCTTAAGACTTATTTATTATTGAATTTCCATCCTCAACAGAGGACTCGAGATGGTCAATCCTGAAATGAGAAGAGAAGGATCGATTCTTCTCCAACAAATAAACTATCAACCTCAAAAAAAATTTTTAATTATTAATTTAATTACTATATTATAATTAGATTAGCAATATATTTTTACGTAACAAAAACAATTAACTATTAACTAAAAAAACTATTCCAATGAAAAGATTGATAGTTTTTTGGTAGTTATAGAATTCTCGTACTTCTTCGACTCGAATACCAAAAGAAAGAAAAAAATGAAGTAAAAAAAACACATTTCGTGTAAAGTAAAATTAAGGTCTTTGCTTTTACTTATAGCATTCTTTCTTTTACCTAAAAGAAGCAACTCCAAATCAAAAATTAGGATAAGTATGATTTTTTGAATCCATTCTATCCAACGAACAGTTCTTACCTTATCCTTACCAGAATGGATCATTCTGGATATTTAAAGAATCACAGATCGAGATCGTTTTCGCTTAACCAAAGAAGGACCCTTTTTGCTAATAATATAATACAAAAAAAATCTATCTCTATCATAAAGGGATAGGTCTCATTTTTTATACAGTGTTTTACGTATAGACCAAATTTGTCATGAAAATAAAGATATTCAATTTGACTGAACTTGACACTTGATTATGTTTTCTGAGAAAGAAAATGAATGCTTAGAAATGCATCTAATCTAAGAGTTCATAAGAGATAATTATTCTCTTTAATAAACTTTCTTTTGTCTCGTGCGGGGTACAATACGATTTCATCTTTCGTTTCATCAGAAAAATCTGGGACGGAAGGATTCGAACCTCCGAGTAACGGGACCAAAACCCGCTGCCTTACCACTTGGCCACGCCCCATTTCGGGTTTTATCAGACACTAATAAACACTAGTATGTTTATTTGTTTTGTTATTCGTCAATCCCACTTCAATTACATAAAAAATGAGGGATACTCTCTTGCTAGGATTCTAGACATGCGGATAATATAGAATCCAAAAAATGCATTGATCATTACATGGAATTCTATTAAGATATTATATGAAAGTAGAATTTCTTCCATTCTCATTTGAGAGTGCAAATACAAGGAGGTATTTTGCGTTTGGGAAAGTCCGAAGAAAAAAGGATTTTGAATCCACCTTTTCCTTTTTCCCTTAGAAAAATAACTCAATCAAAATCCAATTATCTACTCTACAAGAACGAAATGCTTGTTATGCCTAATATACTTAATTTAACCTGTATCTGTTTTAATTCTGTTCTTTATCCGACTAGTTTTTTCTTCGCCAAATTGCCCGAAGCTTATGCCATTTTCAACCCAATCGTGGATGTTATGCCTGTCATACCTGTACTCTTTTTTCTATTAGCCTTTGTTTGGCAAGCTGCTGTAAGTTTTCGATGAAATCTTTACTACTCTGTCTGCCAAATTGAATGATGTATTCATTCCAAAAAAAATTCTAAAAATGGATAAAAGCCGAGAAGTCTTATCTTATATTATGAACCTTCGATTCTAAAATTCAAATTCTTCTACATTGAATGTATAGCTGCAGCAATAAATTTGGATCAGCCTTTCTACCCCCTGCACCTACGTTGAGCAGGTACCTTTAGGTACCCACACAATACCTAACCTAATTTTTGATATTGATAAGAGTGCTTATTAGAAATCAATTCTTGAAAAAAATTGCAAGAATTGATTTTTGCATTTTTAGGTGTCAAAATAAGCAAAACCCATCCTAATGGATCTGTGTGGTAAGGAAAAACGGGTAATCTATTCCTTAAAAAAAATCTTGGAGATTATGTAATGCTTACTCTCAAACTTTTTGTTTATACAATAGTGATATTCTTTGTTTCCCTCTTTATCTTTGGATTCTTATCTAATGACCCAGGACGTAATCCTGGGCGTGAGGAGTAAAAATCCAATTTTTTTTGGAATTTTTTCTTACAAATTGGATTTGTTTCGTACATTTATCTATGAGAAAATCCGGGGGTCAGAATTCCTTCCAATTCGAAAGTCCCAAATGATCCGAGGGGGCGGAAAGAGAGGGATTCGAACCCTCGGTACAAAAAAATTATACAACGGATTAGCAATCCGCCGCTTTAGTCCACTCAGCCATCTCTCCCCGTTCCAAATCGAAAGGTTTCCGTAATATGACAGAGGCAAGAAATAACAATTGCAAAAAATCCTTCCTTTTTCTTTCAAAAGCCCATAAAAATTATATTGCCAATTCCATTTTAGTTATATTCTTTTTTCTTAATGTTAAGAAAAAAAAGAAGAAAATTCTTGTTTTTTCTTTCTAAAATTCGATATTGGCTGAGAAACAATCAGATAGATTTTCTCTTCAGCGGGCATTTCCATATAGGACTTGTTATAATAAAACAAGCAGGTTATATAAAAAATAAAAAACTCTTTTTTCGATTATTTATCAACAAAGCAAAAAGGATTCTTATCAAACCCACCATAAAATCAAACCCACCATAAAATTGGAAAGAAATATAAAGTAAGTAGACCTGACTCCTTGAATGATGCCTCTATTCGCTATTCTGATATATAAATTCGATGTAGATGAAATTGTATAAGCGGATTTTTTTATTTCCTTAGACTTAGACCACACAAGGCAAGAATTTTTCGCTATTTACGATTTCATATTCTTGTTACTAGATGTTCTATAGGAATAAGAAAAAATCGCAACTCCTTTCCGCTACACATAAAATTTTATTTCGAAAGTCAATTTTTTTTTCAATATCTTTCCTTTTTTTTTTCAGAATCCTATTTTTGTTCTTCCACCCATGCAATAGAGAGCGAGTGGGAAAAGAGGGGTTACTTTTATTTTCATTTTTCCCTTAAAGGATAGGCTTTGAAATAGGAGTCATGGAATAATGCTGAATTCAAATGTTTATTTCTATAGTATAAGAAAAACTAATCGAATCAAATTCATGGATTTACCACGACCTCGGTTGTGACCCCATAGATAAAAATGCAAAATTTCTATCTTCGAGACCATTGAAAAAGGGCATTGAACGAGAAAGAAATCGTCCACAGATAATTAAACTATCGTATGCCTTGGAAGTGATATGAGGTGCTCGGAAATGGTTGAAGTAATTGAATAGGAGGATCACTATGACTATAGCCCTTGGTAGAGTTACTAAAGAAGAAAATGATCTATTTGATATTATGGACGACTGGTTACGAAGGGACCGTTTCGTTTTTGTAGGATGGTCCGGCCTATTGCTCTTTCCTTGTGCTTATTTCGCTTTAGGGGGTTGGTTTACAGGGACAACTTTTGTAACTTCTTGGTATACCCATGGATTGGCTAGTTCCTATTTGGAAGGTTGTAATTTCTTAACCGCGGCAGTTTCCACCCCTGCCAATAGTTTAGCACACTCTTTGTTGCTACTATGGGGCCCGGAAGCGCAAGGGGATTTTACTCGTTGGTGTCAATTAGGGGGTCTGTGGACTTTTGTCGCTCTCCATGGGGCTTTTGCACTAATAGGTTTCATGTTACGTCAATTTGAACTTGCTCGGTCTGTTCAATTGCGGCCTTATAATGCAATTTCATTCTCTGCTCCAATCGCTGTTTTTGTTTCCGTATTCCTTATTTATCCACTGGGGCAATCTGGTTGGTTCTTTGCGCCGAGTTTTGGCGTAGCAGCGATATTTCGATTCATCCTCTTTTTCCAAGGATTTCATAATTGGACGTTGAACCCATTTCATATGATGGGAGTTGCCGGAGTATTAGGCGCGGCTCTGCTATGCGCTATTCATGGGGCGACCGTAGAAAACACTCTATTCGAGGACGGTGATGGTGCAAATACCTTCCGCGCTTTTAACCCAACTCAAGCTGAAGAAACTTATTCAATGGTCACTGCTAACCGCTTTTGGTCCCAAATCTTTGGTGTTGCTTTTTCCAATAAACGTTGGTTACATTTCTTTATGCTATTTGTACCCGTCACCGGTTTATGGATGAGTGCTATTGGCGTAGTCGGCCTGGCTCTGAACCTACGTGCCTATGACTTCGTTTCCCAGGAAATCCGTGCAGCGGAAGATCCTGAATTTG